TTGAGGCAAATAAACGCATTTTTGTTCTACGTCTCCGAGCTACATATCCCCGTCTAATTCTGGTCATTGAATAGATGAAACTTTGACGAATAACTAATAGATTTCCTTTCTTTCAGTTATTCTTTTTCCCTTTCCTAGTCTATTAATAACAAAGCTTTTTTTCCAATGTATAAACTCAAAATTCCAATGGCCTTGGCTACTATAACCTTCCCGACCACTATTTTTTTTCTAGACATTTCACTTCGAAATAAGAAATCGTATTCTACTAGGTATCAAAATATAGTCAATAAAAATATAGTCAATATATATATATAAATGGATAAAGAAATAGTGGATTCCATCGTTTCTATGCTTACTTCTTAAACGGTGAGGTCTTCTCTATACACCGGAGCCTTTACTTCATTTAATCAAAGTTTTTGGTAACTTGTATAGTTCACATTCTTTGGCTCTACCCATGAATTATCCAGTAATAGTTCTTTCACGACGAGATCTACTTATACAGTAACGGTATTTAATTATGAAAGTTGGCTGGGTAGCTAACCCTGTTAGTCCGTTCTTGCAAGAGGGGACCTAATCTTTCTGTTTTTTAAGTAAGATTTCCTCCGCTTAATGGATAACCATTTGCTACTAATGGAGAATTTCTTCTCATCTTAAATTGAGGTGATTGGATTTGTACCAATGGAAACCATAAATTTCATACACAATAGACTGAATAGATTTTTTGTAGATATTGAATGGAGTTCTTTTTCTATTCTATCCTATTCGCCGGTACTGATGATTGATACTGGAAAAAGTTTTCTTTCTTTTGTTTTGTACCAGCTCATGATCTGGACGAGTCGCACATACACCCTAGTACATGTTCCTCGACGCTGAGGGCATCCCCGAAGAGCGGGAGATTTTGTGACATTTCTGATTGGCTGTCTTGTATTTCTAATAAGTTGTTTAATAGTTGGCATGTTGAATCATATAAATAATTAAATAATGGGCTGGTTTAGATCAATCCTAACCGGATAATTACGAATTACTTCTATTTATTAAATTATTAAATTCGGCAAAAAGAGAAAATATGAAATCGCGGATTTACGCGAAATCGGGGCTTTTTTCACTCAACCGCTACAAGATCAATAATTCCATAAGCTTGGGCTTCTGTTGCTGACATAAAAACATCTCTTTCCATGTCTTCCGAGACAACCCATAAGGGTTTGCCCGTTCTTTGTACATAAACCCTTGTGAGGGTTTCACGCAGTTTCAGCAGTTCTTCCGCTTCCAGGATAAATTCTCCCGTTTGTGCCTCATAAAAAGAACTAGCAGGTTGATGGATCATTACCCTGATGGTATAACATAATAACATAAAAAGGCTTCCTTTATTTCGCATGATGAAGAGAAAAGAAAGATTAAAGAATAACAAGAAAAAAGATAGAATTGAACAACCGTACAGGCATCCTTTGTGCATACGGCTCTATAATAAAATTGACCTTTACCTTCCAAGAGAAAAATAGGATCTATCAGATCCCGATCGGTAAATGATCAAATTACCATCCTTCCCTTCGGAGGAGTTCAAAAATACTATGATGGCTCCGTTGCTTTATCTATTTTTTTGTTTGTCTTCGATTCAGCAATCCCAAAGTTTCTTTTTATCTGATCAAATAAGGAAAAAAGAATTTTTTTTTTCGCACTCTTTCAGAACATAAATATTATTAAGAGTCCCCTGGTGTGAAAATAAAAAAGTTTGTGACGCTGAACTGGAATCCCCGATAGAAAAAATAGGAAATACCCCCTTATCTCATACTACTCTCTCGATACATAATCTAATGTTTTGAAAAAACAATCAATAATTTTTTCTATCGAATTCAAAGTGCCATGCTATTATTACTTAATATTCATATGGCGAAGGCATAGTCTTCTTTTTCTTGCAAACAAAAACCTCATTGGCGCCAAGCGTGAGGGAATGCTAGACGTTTGGTAATTTCTCCTCCGACCAAGATAAAAGATCCCATTGAAGCGGCTAATCCCATGCATATTGTATGTACATCTGGTCGCACAAATTGCATAGTATCATAAATAGCGACTCCAGGGATTACCCATCCGCCAGGAGAGTTTATAAACAAATACAGATCTTTGGTATCATCCTCGATACTAAGATATACCATAAGACCAATAAGTTGATTCGAGATCTCACTATCAACCTCCTGGCCTAAAAAAAGTAATCTTTCTCGATAAAGTCGGTTGATTAGGGTAAATTTGTATCCCTTAAGAACCGTACAGGCGCCTTTTGACGCATACGGTTCAACAAAAAAATTGCGAAAAAGAATCAATGTGCAGATTCCAATCCTCTTTCTTTTTTCATAGAAGGCTCTTTCTGACTTCTAACGAAAGGGCTTTTTTTCGATTTTTCAAAAAAAGACGAGTTTTTACTCCTTTCCTTATAATATAAAAATTCACTAAACTTATCGAATTAACTTCTCATTGATATATTATTTTATCGAGATCCAATCCAAAT